ATTGATCCCCGGAATTTCTACAATAAATTGGATAGGTAACTAGTAGAATTCCCTATCCACAAGTTTGCCATTTTATTGATTGTACTGAAAGAATTGTACTGGTGGAATATAGTATGAATACCTTGAATTGAAAAGGTAGAAGTATAAAGAATAAGTAAGATGAAAAATGATTTATTTATACATGAAGAAAGATTCTGATTTGATTGATATCAAAAGATCTAATGAATTATTCATTCATTGAATGATAAATTACTACAAGCGAAGGAGATACACGATTTAAAAAATGGAAGATCCAATATTTCACAATTGTATCTAGAATCACTGGAAAAGTGGAAACAAGACCAGATATAATCTGATCATTCTGAGCCAATCCAAAATCGTTGTAGATCGAACCAATCATTAGTTCCCAACCATGAGTCGAGTGAAATCCGATCCATAAATCAGTAACTAAAAGAATCGAAAAAGCTTTGATTGTATCACTTAAGTTATAGAGAAATTCCTGAATCCAAGAATTTAGAATGAAAAGTTCTTCATTACCCAGAAAAAAATAACCACTTAGAATAGCGAAACAGATTATATTTGTAGAGAAATGCAAAATGATATGGAAATGAGATTCATTGTGTCTTTGGACCAATTGTATTGTTTCCTTGTGCATTCCTATACGAAGCCTTTGCATATGTGTCTCCGAGTACTCCTTTATCATCTCGTCCAACAGGAATAGTTCTTCTAATTCCATAAATTTTTCTAGAACATTTTTCTCTTGAATATCATTCAAAAGGATTTCGGATTGCCTGGTATTCCACCAATTAAGAACCCAAGTTTCTAGACATTTATTAAATGAGAGAGAAACCCACCAGGGCAAAAAGAGTATAGACACAAGATATGGGAGGGAAGCCAATGCTTTCTTTTTTTTCATTCTGTATCCGTGATGTGAATTTTTAATGAACCTGTTTCATTCGTCGATTCTATCTGAGATTTCTATGAAGCACGAATTATATAACAAGAGCCTATAACTCTAACAAGAACAAGGTATCGAACCTATGGTTCTTTTCCTATTTTTGTTTTTGTGTAAGAATTGAGTCTTTGGATCTAGAATAGAACATAGAAGAAGGGCCCTTTTCGAATGAAAAAAAAAAGAAGTAAATATTCTTTCCATATTCCAGAGATCTCAATTAGGCAAATTGTAACCGATTTCCTCTTCATTTCTTCCTTTCGATGAAGACTCGAAAACCTATTTGAACTAACGAATATAATTTGGATTTAAAGACGAAACCTACCGGATCCTTTAATTCTTTTATTTCTATTTCGAAAGATTTCACTGTCTAATCGCAGCGCGGGGATAGGGTATCAATTCAAAGGCCTAAAAAGAGGAATTATGTTTTACGAAAATAAAAGAAATGTTAGGATATTTGATGAATCTATACTTATTAGACTTTTTTTCTTTTTACTAGTATAAAGAATGAAGCTGGACGCCATGTGTATGCGTATACAAAAGAGTTTTTGTGTACAAATAGTTTCTATTCTCCTTAATCTATTTTCTTTCATTAGTTCTATTATATTTTCTTAGTCCATATACGTCCTCCTGCTTTTGAGATGTATTAAGTTCCTTCTCTCATGCTGAGATTTCTTCTTCAGTTCATTTCAAAATACTTCAATGGGTACGCGCAAGAAATAGGCCAATTCGGCAGCTTTTTGTTCAATTTCTCGTGGAGTCAAATTCTCATCAGTACGGGTCAAGGGAATGGCTCCTTGGCCCCTGATTTCCATATAAAGGACACGGCGAGGAAAAAGACCCTCTCTCACCTCCATTCTGATTGATTGGATATCTTTCAGAAAGAAACGAAGGAAGATACGACGATTTCTTCCAGGAAATCCCCAACGAAAAAGGGACATTATCCCTTCTTTTCTATCAAATCGGTCATAACCACTACCTACATTCCATGAAATTGTGCACCACAAATAAGAACTAATGAATAGACCTGCGATCCCATAAAAAGACATCACGATCCCTTGTGGGAAAAAAAGAATTTGCTGAGACGGAAATACGGATATCAGATTTTTACCAAGATAACTGGAAGTTCCAACCACTAAGAATCCTAGTGAACCTAAAAAAAGGATACAGGCCCAGCAAAAATTACTTGTTTTTCGAGACCCCGTTATAAGTTCTATCCATATATGTTCTGATCGCCAGTTCATACTATACTAGATCCAGTTGCATTCGATTGGAATTTAGAGAATAACTCAAATGGATTTGACTTGATTTTTATTGCTTGATCCCGAAGTAACTTTCATCAACTAGCAGCATTCCGACGGGAACCTTTAGGAATAATTGGTTAGATACATTGAGTTTCTATTTCAAATATTTTTCAAAAAAGATTTGCTGATGATCATTTTGAATTTAATCATTTAATTTATTAAGCTATAATCGCATATACACGCATTAATGCGTATATTATGCATCGGCATACATAACAAAACAACTCTTCCATTTGTTTTCGGAAAGGCCACATATCATATATCCTACCATATTACATTAAAAGAGTATCTGTATGATGATCCAGTGTTGAAATAAATTGATGAGATTTGGTCCCATCGTATTTAAACAATCTTATTTCTTTGGACATAAAGAGATAAAGAAGCCATTGCGATTGCCGGAAAGACTAGGCCCACTAAAGGAACAAAAATAGAGGGAAAGTTCAAATCTATCATAGAATGGGTACCTCGATTTCATATTTGTACCTATTATAATTCTAAATTATAATTATAAAGATATCTTATGATAAGTCTATCTATTAGAAAGAATATTAAGATTATCTTAATATGAAGTATTTCATAATAAATAACGAATGTAGAACTAAATGAAGTGTACCTATTCCTCTTTCTACACGAATATGTATGAGAATCCGCTTTCAGAAATTGGATTCTTCTTCTCCCATCCTTATCTTCATCGTCTTTCTATCTTTCCTTTCAAAACAAAAAGGTTGTTTTGAAAGCAAAGATAGAAAAGAGTTTCTTATGAGTTCCCAACTTTAACCAATCTTATTCAACAAAAAGGGATTCCTAGTGAAAAACGGGGGTTCTCGCTAAATAGAAAGAACTTCTATATTCTTCTTATTTGTTATTTGAATATTTCTATTTTCTTTATTTGATTTGAGATTTCTTCTTTCTTTTTATTTCATATTTTATTTTTATTTCCCGGATTTCTCGGAAGGAGAAAGAAATCCTTTTTTATCTTGTCGATAGAGGGATGCTTCTTCCTAATCAGGAAGAGAGGTAGAAGAAAAAAAGGATCCGGGGCAAAAAGTCATTATCCAAAACTTTTGACTCTTACTACACTTATAACTGATGTACCCAAAGAAAACACCATCTTCTTAGTTTTGTTTTTTTCATTATAATGAACTAAATGCTTATTCGCTACAAAGAAAAATAACTGAAGCTAGTGCTATACTTCCATTTGAAAATGAAGAATTTCAATTCTTTTTTTAATCTTGATTCAAGGGAAGGAAACCATGTAGCTGAAATAACTCATTAAGAACACCTTTTAAAGGATTACGTGGTACGATTGGGTCGAATAAGCCTTTATGGAATAAATACTCAGCCGCTTGTGAACCGTCGGGTACTGTCTTTTTCAATGTTTGTTCAATTACTCTTTTACCCGCAAAAGCAATGTAGGCATTAGGTTCAGCAATAATGATATCTCCCAACATACCAAAACTTGCTGTAACTCCGCCAGTTGTAGGAGATGTAAGGATTGATACATAGAATAACTTTTTCTTTGATTGATAATCATATAAAGCAGAAGATATTTTAGCCATTTGCATCAAGCTCAAACTCCCTTCTTGCATGCGTGCTCCTCCAGAAGCACACACAATAATGACAGGTAGAGATCGATTAGTAGCATACTCGATCAAACGGGTGATTTTCTCACCTACTACAGATCCCATACTACCTCCCATAAACTGAAAATCCATAACTCCAATTGCTATGGGAATACTATTTAATTGACCTACGCCCGTTTGAACAGCTTCAGTTAAACCCGTTTTTCTTTGATAAAAAGAGATGCGATCTATATAAGGTTCCTCCTCTGAATGAAATTCAATGGGGTCCATAGAGGCCATATCTTCATCCATAGGCTCCCAAGTGCCAGGATCAATAAAGAGTTCAATTCTATCTGAACTACTCATTTTCAAATGATATCCGCAGTGTTCACAAATATTCATTTTTGAACTAAAAAATTTTTTATAATTTAATCCATAACAATTCTCACATTGAACCCATAACTGCTTATATTTTGTATTTATATCGAAATCATTAGATCTTTCTCTTATATTGAAATAACTGCTACTAGTTTTGATACTAGAATTTCCACTTTCAATACTACTTATACTTTCCGTACAAATGAAACTAGAAATGTAACTGTCGATACCACTGTAAATGTCACTCTTAAGACTGATTTCAAAACGAAGATAACTATCAATGCAACTATTAATGTGATTATTCCAATTAGATTGAGTATCATACATGGAATAATAATAGTAGTAATTACTACTATTAGATCCACTATTCAAATAACTAGGAAAAAGAATCTCTAGTTCACTCAAAGAAGAACTAGCATTGTCAATATCAAAAATCTGATTTTCAATATCAAAATATACAGAATAAGTGTCACCATTACTATTTCTAACTAAAAAAGTATGATCAGAGATCAAACTCCAAAAATTCCTGCTATCAAATAAATAATTTAGATAATTAATATTACTGAAACTAGAACTGTGCCAACTAGTAATCTTTTTCTCCGCATCATTTAGAATAGTTTCTTCACTTCCACTGGTATGTCCAAGAGCATCAAGACTATCCATTGATTTGCTTAGTCCACACCTATGTTCTAACTTCTTGTTAGACAACATCGAATTGAACCAACATTTTTCCATAGATTCTTTCCGCCCCCTATTTTATGAAAACCTAATACTAATAGATGAATAGTCATTCGATGAAGAAAA